AGTTTGTAATACTATAATATAAAAACAGATGGCTGTTAACTTAAACACGATGCGAGTCTTTCCTGGTTTTGGGGTTTTACAGGAGCACAACAAGAATTGCGGGTTGTAGGGGGGTAGGGGGGTTTAACGCGCGAAAACCGCGGCGAAAACCAGGGGTATAACCCAAAGCTAGGAGTAAAGACATAATCATTATGCACTTGATATCCTGAGATGCAGCTTATAAATGAATGACTTTCCAACTTTTCACATTTTAGACTCTGGAAAGCAAGAGCTAGTTCAACCTTGTCAGTCATATTTAGGGTGCACTGTGAGATGTCAACTGAAAGGAGAGAAAAAAAAAGGAACCAGATGCATATAAGTTTTGCTGGGCTGAGTGGGTTAAGCAGGTTAGTACTCTACCATTAACCAGATGCGCAAAAGTGCAGCTTTGCGATGGTGGATCATCTCTAGTTATGTTCCTGACCGAGGAACCAGATGCAAGTAATAGTTCACTCTGTGCGACCCCCACAGTAATTGCCCCTGACCCATCATTAAACGATAACATTTAAGAATAAACCCGTTGGTCGGTTCTTGCGAACCACCAGATGCCAGTGATAATTCATAAGTAGCAATATTCACAATATATATGACTAACTTAGCATGAATAGTTAGGGGAGGTCAGGTATTATGCCAGATATCTTACTACATAAATATTGGAACTCCAGTTTTGTGGGTTAGCTAAACCAGTTGGTTAGATGAACTCTGGGATACGCTGCGAGAGTGACGGTGCTTTATTTGAGTCTTAGTTATACTAGTGAGAATTTGGTAGTCTTTATAAAAGTTTAAGGTGGATTAGAAATGCAATTTCGCAAGGACATACATGGTGATATTACATAATATGTACTAGTACATAATAATATGTACTGTATATAATTAGATGCACTACTGTATAGTATGACATTACTGAATTCCTCTGGGGCAGATGTCGGAGGCGGCAGAAAATAGTTAAATTTTAGAATTCTGGCTTTGGGAGCCAGGGGTGAGAGTTAAAATCTCTCTTTTCTGATGTAGGGGGGTGCAGGTGTGGGGGGGGGGGTTGTGAAATTTGTTTGAGGTTAGGGCCCGCCCTGGTCCCGAATCCGGGGTGGGGTGTGTTGCGCTAGGAAGGAGTTTAACCTTCGGCCTCCGGATTACAAAACCGGCGCTCTGTTAATGCTGAGCTACTAGAGCAATTTTATTCAAGGGCTTTATTTTCCACTCAGCCGATAACAGGCATAATAACTAGGAAGAGGGAGAAGTAGATAAGTGAAGCAACTTGACCGATAATAATGAAGGGGTGTTCGACAGGCATACCCCCGATTCATGTAAGAATCATTACGTCTGCGACAAGGGCCCAGAACAAGAGTTGGGTTAATGGGCGGAAGGTCAGGCCTCGTTGGTTAGAAGTGTGGAGGAAGGGTACGACTGCAAGAACGAGGATAGAGAAGAGAAGGGCAAGTACACCTCCAAGTTTGTTGGGGATAGAGCGGAGGATTGCGTAAGCGAAGAGGAAGTATCATTCTGGCTTGATGTGGGGCGGGGTAACAAGGGGGTTAGCAGGGGTGAAATTGTCAGGGTCTCCAAGAAGATTGGGGGAGAAGAGGGCCAGGGATGAAAGGGCAAGAAGAACAATAGTAAAGCCAAGGATGTCTTTATAAGTGAAGTAAGGGTGGAATGGGATTTTGTCGGCATCGGAGTTAATTCCGACGGGGTTGTTTGACCCTGTCTCGTGGAGGAAGAGGAAGTGAAGAATTGTGGCGCCGATGACAACGAAGGGGAATAAGAAGTGGAAGGCAAAGAATCGGGTAAGAGTTGCGTTGTCTACAGAAAAGCCCCCTCAGATTCATTGAACAAGGGCCTCTCCCACATAGGGGACGGCAGAGAGGAGGTTAGTGATGACGGTGGCCCCTCAGAAGGACATTTGCCCTCAGGGGAGGACGTAGCCTACGAAGGCAGTTATCATAACAAGGAGGAAGAGCACAACTCCGATGTTTCAGGTCTCTTTTAGGAGGTACGAGCCGTAGTACAGGCCTCGGCCGATGTGAAGGTAGAGGCAAATGAAAAAGAAGGAGGCACCGTTAGCATGCATATTTCGGATCAGCCATCCGTATGTTACGTCGCGGCAGATGTGGGCGACGGAGGAGAAGGCTGTGGAGATGTCGGAGGTGTAGTGTATGGCTAAGAAGAGGCCGGTGAGGATCTGTGCAATTAAGCATATCACTAAGAGTGAGCCAAAGTTTCATCAGGCAGAGATATTGGAAGGAGCAGGGAGATCAATGAGGCTGTGGTTGACGATTGATAGGAGGGGGTGAGCTTTTCGAAGGCGGGCCATAAGAGGTTCTTGTAGTTGAATAACAACGGCGGTTTTTCAAGTCGTTAGTCCTGGTTAGAGTCCGGGCAGGAATTATGACTTATTTTATGTCTTTATTTTTATTTGGATTAGTTTTAGGCCTTGTGGCTGTAGCGTCTAACCCAGCTCCCTACTTTGCGGCGTTAGGGCTAGTGATTGCGGCAGGGGTGGGGTGTGGGGTTTTAGTTGGCCACGGGGGTGTTTTCTTATCCTTAGTGCTGTTCTTGATTTATTTGGGGGGAATGTTAGTGGTTTTTGCTTATTCAGCAGCTTTAGCTGCTGAACCCTTCCCAGAATCGTGAGGGGACTCGTCTGTTCTAGGGTATGTAGCGGGGTATTTAGTAGTGTTAGGGCTAGTGGCGGGGTGGGCCTGAACAGGGTGATTCGGGGTAGATTGAGCAGTGGTAGATGAGTTTAAAGAGTTCTCAGTTTTGCGCGGGGATTCAAGTGGGGTGGCCTTAATGTACTCCTCGGGAGGAGGGGTTTTAGTTGTTTGTGCAGGGGTTCTTTTACTAACTTTGTTTGTGGTCTTGGAGATAACTCGAGGATTAAATCGGGGTGCGCTACGCGCTGTATAGACTGGTTAGAAGAAGGGCTAGGGTTATTGTAAGGAAGAAGAGGGAAAGGTAGGTTTTGATTATTCCTTGCTGGGCGTTACTTGTAGAAGTAATTATAGGGAGGTGGGCGGAGGTTGCTGCTTTAGGGCCTACTTTTTCTAACCATGTCTGATCTACAAGTTGAGTGGCAATTGTTTGACCGAGAATAAGGTTTAGTTTGGGCGTGATTCGGTGAATAATGGCGGGGAAGAAGCCAAGTATGTTTGAGAAGTGGTGGGCGGGGAGGTTAGGTGTTGTTTTGAGTTGTTTGTTAGTTAGGGAGGCCAGTTCGAGGGCGATGAGGAGGCCAAGGATGGTGACGAAAAGGGCAGCAAGTTTAAGGGAGGAGGGCATGGTCATGATGGGAGTTTTTGAGGGGAGGAAGTTGGAGGTGATTAGGAGTCCCGCAACAATACTGCCTCAGGCTAAACGTTTAAGCGGGTTGATAACGGAGGGGTTGTTTTCGTTAATTGGGGATAAAGTCGAGAAGCGGGGGTAGCCCATAGAGACAAAGTAGATTAGCCGAAGGCTATAGACAGCCGTGAAGGAGGTAGCCAGGAGAGTTAAGGAGAGGGCCCAGGCGTTTAGGTAAGATGTATTTAAGGCTTCAATGATGGCGTCTTTAGAGAAGAAGCCTGCTAAAAAGGGAGTTCCTGTGAGTGCGAGGCTCCCGATAGTCATGCAAGAAGAGGTAAAGGGGGTGAGGTGGTGAAGGCCTCCTATTTTGCGGATGTCTTGTTCGTCATTTAAGCTGTGAATAACGGCCCCGGAGCATAAGAAGAGTATGGCTTTAAAAAAGGCATGGGTGCAGATGTGGAGGAAAGCAAGTTGAGGTTGATTAAGGCCAATTGTTACTATTATCAGTCCTAGTTGACTTGAAGTGGAGAATGCAATGATTTTTTTGATATCGTTTTGTGTCAGGGCACAGGTTGCTGTAAATAGGGTGGTTAGTGCTCCGAGGCATAGGCATAGCGTGAGGGCGAAGGGATTGTTTTCTATTAGGGGGTGGAGTCGGATAAGAAGGAAGATTCCTGCAACGACTATAGTACTCGAGTGAAGTAGGGCAGATACCGGCGTGGGCCCTTCCATTGCGGACGGGAGTCACGGGTGAAGTCCGAATTGTGCAGATTTACCGGTAGCGGCAAGGATGAGACCTAGAAGGGGTAGAGTAAGGTCGAAGTCTTTGGAGGAAGCAAACATTTGTTGAATTTCCCAGGAGCCGAGGTTTGTTGCTAGTCATGCTATGGCGAGGATGAGGCCGATATCGCCGACTCGGTTGTATAAGACAGCTTGGAGGGCGGCTGTGTTGGCATCTGCTCGGCCATACCATCAGCCGATAAGAAGAAAAGACATAATGCCGACACCTTCTCAGCCAATGAAGAACTGGAACATGTTGTTGGCTGTGACAAGGATGATTATGGCTACAAGGAAAAGAAGAAGGAATTTAAAAAATCGGTTTATGTTAGGGTCTGCATGCATATATCAGGAGGCAAATTCTAGAATAGATCAGGTTACGTAAAGGGCGATGGGTGTAAAGATAATGGAGTAGTGGTCAAATTTGAAGCTTAAACTAATGTCGAAGGTGCCTGTATTTATTCATTGTCAGTTAGTGACGATGGTCTCGGTCCCGTGGTTTAAGAAAATGAAAAGTGGGAGGAGGCTGACAAGAAAAGCAGCTTTGACTGCGGTCTTGACGTGGCTGAGGGCCCAAGTTTGGGGGAGGGTGTTAGGGGAGAGGGTGGTCATCAACGGGTAAATTAGTAATGCAAAGATGATAAGAAGGTTGGAGCTTAAAATAAGAGATGTTGAGTGCATAGCTGCTACTTGGATTTGCACCAAGAGTTTTTGGTTCCTAAGACCAATGGATGAGCTATTATCCTTTAGGAGCGCGAGTGAGCCGCGGAGTTTAACCGCGGGGGTAAAGATTAGCAGTCTCTAGTGCCTCAGGCCTCTCTCGGTGGGTAAGAGGGGTTTAACCTCTGTTTCTAGAATCACAATCTAACGTTTTGGTTAAACTATACCTACAGAAGCATCAGCCTCACATAAGTTCAGGTTTAAGAACAAGAAGAGTGATGGGGAGAAGATGGAGGAGGAGGAGAAGGTGCTCACGGGTGTGAGTCGGTTCAAGGGCAATAATGTGGGAGGGAAGCGGGCCCCGTTGAGTTATGAGGAAAAGGTAGAGGGAGTAGCTAGCGGTAATCAAAGTTCCTGCTCCTGTTAGGATGAGGGTCCATGGAGATCAGTTGAACATGGATGTAATGATTATTAGTTCCCCCATGAGGTTTGGGAGAGGGGGTAGGGCAAGGTTTGCGAGGTTTGCAATAAATCATCAAGTGGCCATCAAAGGGAAAATTATCTGAAGGCCTCGGGCCAGGAGTATAGTGCGGCTATGTGTGCGTTCGTAGGTAATATTGGCGAGACAGAAGAGAGCGGAGGAGGCTAAGCCGTGAGCAATTATCAGGATGATTGCCCCGGTGAATCCTCAGGGTGTCTGGATCAAGATACCGCCGGCAACCAGGCCTATGTGACTAACAGAGGAGTAGGCGATTAGGGACTTGAGGTCAGTTTGTCGAAGGCAGATAGAGCCAGTTATAATCACTCCTCAGAGGGCAAGAGCAATAAAGGGGTAAGCTAGCTCTTTAGTTAGAGGGTCAAGTATCACTATTATCCGCATCATGCCGTAACCTCCTAGCTTCAGGAGGACGGCAGCTAGGACCATTGAGCCTGCGACGGGTGCTTCTACATGGGCCTTGGGCAGCCAGAGGTGAATCCCGTAGAGGGGCATTTTGACAAGGAAGGCTAAGAGGCAGCCCGCCCATCAGAGTTTATCTCCGAAAGAGGAGAGGGTGAGGGGCTGGGCGTAGGGCAGAGTGAGCAAGGAAAGGGTTCCAGTGTGGTTTTGAAGGAGAAGGAGGGCGACTAGGAGGGGGAGGGAGCCAGCAAGGGTGTAGAAGAGAAAATAAGTACCTGCATTCAGACGTTCTGCTTGGTTTCCTCAGCGTGTAATGATGATAAGGGTGGGGACGAGGGTGGCTTCAAATATTACGTAGAACAAGATAATTTCGGTGGCGCCAAAGGCCATGATCAAGAATATTTGAAGGGAGGCCAGGAGGGAGAGATAGGTTCGCTGGCGGTTGGTGGGTTCAGAGGCCGTGTGATTTTGACTTGCAAGAATTATGAGGGGTAGTAGTCAGCAGGAGAGGACAAGAAGAGGGGTGGAGAGGGGGTCGGTGGCTAGGTAAAGATTAGAGGTGGATCAGCCTGTCTCGGAGGATCATTTAAGTCAGGTTAGACTTGCTAGGGCGATTAGAAGGCTGTGGGCGGTTAAAGTTGATCAGAGCCATTTTTTAGGGGTAAGCCAAATAGTGGGGAAAAGCATAAGTGTAGGGATCAGGATTTTTAGCATTGTAGGAGGTTAAGGCTTTGGAGGCGGTCCGTACCGTGGGTCCGGGCGGTAGCTACTAGAAGGGCAAGGCCTGCACTTGCTTCACAAGCTGAGAATGCAAGAAGGAGTATGGGGGCAGAGGAGTAGCTTGTGGTCTCCAGTTGGAGGGCTCATAAAGAAAGGGCAATAAATAGGGAAAGCATCATTCCTTCAAGGCAGAGGAGGGCGGAAAGAAGGTGGGTGCGGTGAAATGCTAGTCCTATTAGTCCGAGAGCAAAGGCTGAAGTAAAGCTGAAGTGTACAGGGGTCATAAAGCAATCATGGACTTAAACCATGGTTTTTTGAGCCGAAATCAAAGGTCTTATTTTAGACTAATTACTTAGTTACTCAGCCCATTCAAGGCCGCCTTGAGCTCATTCATAGGCTAGGCCAAGAGTGAGGAGGGTTAGCACAGCAGTGACCCAGAGGAAAGTAATGGTGGGGGTTGGGAGTTGGTCTCCCCAGGGAAGAGGGAGGAGAAGGGCAATTTCTAGATCAAAAAGTAAAAACAGGATAGCGACAAGAAAAAAGCGGAGGGAGAAAGGAAGGCGGGCGGATCCTAGGGGGTCAAAGCCGCATTCGTAGGGAGAGAGCTTTTCGGCGTCAGGGTTAAGTTGAGGGAGCCAGAAAGATACGGCGGCCAGGACGAGAGAGAGTGCAATTGTGATAGTGAATACTGTTATGACTAGGTTCATTATCTTTCCTTGGAGTTTAACCAAGACCGGGTGATTGGAAGTCACTTATACTGTCATTTGTACTAGAAAAATTATGAGCCTCATCAGTAGATTGAGACGTAAAGGAAGAGTCAAACCACATCAACAAAGTGTCAGTATCAGGCGGCGGCCTCGAATCCAAAATGGTGTTCGGATGTAAAGTGGTACTGAGCTTGTCGCAGAAGACAAACGGCTAGGAAGGTGGAGCCAATAATTACATGCAGACCGTGGAAGCCAGTAGCAACAAAGAAAGTGGAGCCGTAGACTCCGTCGGCGATTGTAAAGGGGGCTTCGTAGTACTCTATTCCTTGGAGGAAGGTGAAGTAGAAGCCTAGAATAATAGTTAAAGTAAGGGATTGAATGGCCTGCTTACGAGCCCCCTCCATGATGCTGTGGTGGGCCCATGTTACGGTAACACCAGAGGCTAAGAGGACAGCGGTATTCAGTAGAGGGACTTCAAAGGGGTCTAAGGCAGTAATGCCTGTGGGTGGTCAGCAGCCCCCTAACTCAGGAGTTGGGGCGAGGCTAGCATGGTAGAAAGCTCAGAAAAAGCCTAGGAAAAAGAAAACTTCTGAGGTGATAAAAAGAATCATTCCATAGCGGAGGCCTTTTTGGACAGGCGGGGTGTGGTGGCCTTGGAAGGTCCCTTCCCGGATGATGTCACGCCATCATTGGTACATTGTTAGTAACAGAAGGACTAGCCCCAGGGTTATTAGGGTGGTGGAGTGGAAATGGAATCAGACAGCTGTGCCTGAGGTTATCAGAAGAGCGGCGATTGCGCCGGAGAGGGGCCAGGGGCTTGGGTCGACCATGTGATATGCATGTGCTTGGTGGGCCATTAAACGTTTTCTTGTAGGTAGAGGCTTAGGAGGAGAACAAATACGTAGGCCTGAATCATAGCGACTGCTACTTCTAGTAGGGTAAGAAGGAAAAGAACAGAAGCAGTTAAAATGGCTACAGTAGGCATGATTGGTAGGAGGACGAAAGCAGCTGTGGCGATGAGTTGAATGAGGAGATGCCCTGCAGTGAGGTTGGCTGTTAGCCGTACACCGAGAGCAAGGGGACGGATGAATAGGCTAATTGTTTCGATGACAATGAGGATAGGGATGAGGGGAGTAGGGGTGCCTTCTGGGAGGAGGTGGCCAAGGGCAGCGGTGGGCTGATTTCGCATTCCGATGATTACAGTTGCGAGTCAAAGGGGGACAGCGAGTCCTAAATTTAAAGATAGCTGAGTAGTAGGGGTAAAAGTATACGGTAGGAGCCCGAGCATGTTTAGGGAGATTAGGAAAAGCATAAGAGAGGCCAGCATAGTGGCTCACTTGTGGCCCCCTAGGTTTAGGGGAAGAAGGAGCTGTTGAGTAAATCGATTAATAAACCACCCTTGGAGTGTAATAAGGCGGTTGTTTAATCAGCGGGCCGAAGGGGTGGGGAAGAGGATTCAAGGGAGTGTCAAGGCTAATGCCATAAGGGGGATACCAAGATAGGTGGGGCTTGAGAATTGGTCAAAGAAGCTTAGTGTCATGGTCAGTTTCAAGGTTCAGGTTTAGTTTTTTGGGCGCTTAGGGTGCTAGGCTCATTAGGGAAAGTATGGTTAAGGACTTTAGGAGGAATAATTGTTAGGAGAACTAGTCAGGAGAATACTAGAATGGCAAATCACGGAGCGGGGTTGAGTTGAGGCATTTCACTAAGGGTGGTTGGTGGCCACCAAACTTTAGCTTAAAAGGCTAACGCTAGGACCGATTTAGCTTCTTAGTGAGGCGTCTTCAAGTATTAGGGAGGATCAGTTTTCAAAGTGGTCGAGAGGGACTGCTTCAACTACGATGGGCATAAAGCTGTGATTTGCCCCGCAGATTTCAGAACATTGACCATAGAATACTCCTGGGCGGGAGGTAATAAAGGCTGTTTGGTTTAGTCGTCCGGGAACGGCGTCTATTTTTACACCAAGAGCGGGGACAGCTCAGGAGTGAAGGACGTCTTCAGCTGTGACTAAGACTCGGATGGGAGAGTCAACAGGGACGACCATGCGGTGGTCAGCTTCTAAGAGGCGGAATTGTCCAGGGGCCAGGTCTTGGGTTGGGATCATGTAGGAGTCGAAGCCCAGGTCTTCGTAGTCGGTGTATTCGTAGCTTCAGTATCATTGGTGGCCGATGGCTTTGACAGTGAGATGCGGGTCATTAATTTCATCTATGAGGTAGAGGATGCGGAGAGAGGGAAGGGCAATAAGGATCAAGATTAGTGCTGGGAGGACGGTTCAGACAACTTCGATTTCTTGGGAGTCGAGGATAAATTTATTTGTTAGTTTAGTGGTGACCATTGCGATAATAATATAAAATACTAAAGTACTGATAAGAATAACAATTATCAGGGCGTGGTCGTGGAAGTGAAGGAGCTCTTCTATTACAGGTGAGGCCGCGTCTTGGAATCCTAGTTGTGAGGGATGTGCCATTTAGCTGAGTGCTTAAGGCACGCGGGGGTTTAACCCACAATTCTGCCTCGACAAGGCAGTGTAATAACAAGTTTTACTAGTGCCTTATGAAGAAAGTGGCAGAGTGGCTAAGCAGTTGGCTTGAAACCAGCGTACGGGGGTTCGATTCCCTCTTTTCTCGTTATTTTGTTTGAACCTGAACAAATGCAGGTTCTTCAAACGTATGGTAAGGGGGAGGGCATCCGTGGAGTCATTCCACGTTAGTTGAAGTTAGTGCGACCGAGAGAACTTCTCGTTTTGCAGAGAAGGCTTCCCAAAGGATAAAAATGAACATGATTACTGCGACAAGGGAAATTAAAGAGCCGATAGAGGAGACCGTGTTTCATAGTGTGTAGGCGTCTGGGTAGTCAGAGTATCGTCGGGGCATCCCGGCGAGCCCTAGGAAATGTTGGGGGAAGAAGGTTAAGTTTACTCCAATGAATATTACCCCGAAGTGGATTTTTGATCAAGTGCTGTGAAGTGTATAACCTGAGAATAGAGGGAATCAGTGGACAAAAGCGGCTACGATGGCGAAAACTGCCCCCATAGAAAGTACGTAGTGGAAGTGTGCGACTACATAGTATGTGTCGTGGAGTACAATATCCAGAGAGGAGTTGGCTAGAACAATGCCTGTAAGACCCCCAACGGTAAAGAGGAAGATGAAGCCGAGGGCTCAGAGGAGGGGCGTCTCTCATTTAATTGAGCCTCCGTGCAGCGTGGCTAGTCAGCTAAACACTTTTACGCCTGTGGGGATAGCGATAATCATTGTGGCAGATGTGAAGTAGGCACGAGTGTCAACGTCCATTCCGACTGTGAACATATGGTGGGCTCAGACAATAAAGCCTAAGAGCCCGATAGCCATCATTGCTCAGACCATGCCCATGTAACCGAAAGGTTCTTTCTTGCCGGAGTAGTAGGCGACGATGTGGGAGATCATACCGAAGCCGGGAAGAATCAGGATATAGACTTCGGGGTGTCCGAAGAATCAGAATAGATGTTGATAAAGGATAGGATCTCCTCCTCCAGCAGGGTCGAAGAAAGTGGTGTTGAGATTTCGATCTGTGAGGAGTATGGTGATTCCCGCGGCTAGGACCGGGAGAGAAAGGAGAAGGAGAACGGCTGTAATCAGCACAGCTCAGACAAAGAGAGGGGTCTGGTACTGGGAGATAGCTGGAGGTTTCATGTTGATGATGGTTGTGATGAAATTAATTGCTCCAAGAATTGAAGAAATCCCAGCCAGGTGGAGGGAGAAAATGGTGAGGTCTACGGAGGCACCCGCGTGGGCGAGGTTGCCTGCTAGTGGAGGGTAGACTGTTCATCCGGTACCTGCTCCGGCTTCAACACCGGAAGAGGCTAGGAGGAGAAGGAATGAAGGGGGAAGTAGTCAGAAGCTCATGTTATTCATTCGGGGGAAGGCTATGTCAGGGGCCCCGATCATAAGTGGGATCAGTCAGTTTCCGAAGCCACCGATCATGATTGGCATTACTATAAAAAAGATTATGACAAAAGCATGTGCTGTCACAATTACGTTGTAAATTTGGTCGTCCCCTAAGAGGGCTCCAGGTTGGCTTAGTTCGGCTCGGATTAAGAGGCTTAAGGCCGTACCAACTATTCCGGCTCAGGCACCAAACACGAGGTAGAGGGTGCCAATGTCTTTGTGGTTAGTCGAGAAAAATCAGCGGGTGATTGCCACAGGTAAAGTGGCTGAGTATTAAGTGGTGGATTGTAGCTCCATGAACAGAGGTTCAATTCCTCTCTTTACCAAGCCTTGAGGTGTTTACATATCAGATTGCAAACCTGAAGTTGCGCGTTTGCACGCGCCGGGGCTTCTTCTGCCTTTCCCACGTAGATGGATGCTCGCTGGTTAGGGCGTTTAGCTGTTAACTAAAAGTTTGTAGGATCGAGGCCTTCCCATCTAGTAAAGTTTTAGCTTAATTAAAGTGTCTGGGTTGCATTCAGAAGATGTGAGATAAAGTCTTGCAAATTTTATTAGGGCTGGCTTTTTGATAAGGGTTCGGCCCCCCCCCCCCCCCCCGGAAGTTCCAGGGCGTCTTAGGGCGTGGTCTTACCGGAGCTTCTCCCCGCCTCTCGTTAGACGGCGGGAAGAAGCCACTAGTTCCATCTGATTGGGTGTTTTAAGATTTTTAGCTGGTATTTTAGTATATTCTTAATGGCTACAAGCTAACAAGCTAACAAGCTAACAAGCTAACAAGCTAACAAGCTAACAAGCTAACAAGCTAACAAGCTAACAAGCTAACAAGCTAACAAGCTAACAAGCTAATAAGCTAATAAGCTAATAAGCTAATAAGCTAATAAGCTAATGAGCTAATGAGCTAATGAGCTAATAAGCTAATGAGCTAATGAGCTAATGAGCTAATGAGCAGCAGTAGGTGACTAGGCGTGATTAGGAGTAATTGGGGAAATTAGGGGATGTTGGTGAATATTTTATTGTGCCTGCATGTCTATGTCACCCCGTATCTGTGGGGTGTGGTAGGATAGCTCATGTCAGATGATGAAGTGGGTGGTACTTTAGAGGCTGTAAAAATCTGGTAGTAGGGAAGTCCTGTTTGTTGAGGTGTTGTGTATGGGGGTTTGGGCAGGGTTTTACAGGTTTACAGGGGCTGGGGGATTTTCACCCCCGTTTAGGGCTTTGAAGGCCCTTGGTTTAGTCTTATCCTAAGCCCCTAGATGGTCAAGAAAGCTGCAATGGCAGGGGTCAAGGGAAGAAGGGCTAAGGCCCCCATTGTGGCGGTTGAGAGGGGGAGGGTCGGTTGGGTGAAGGAGAGGCGTCAAGTGGAAGAAGAGTTGAGGGTGCTGGGGGAGGCTATGAAGGACAGGGCGTAACAAAGGCGGAGGTAGAAGTAAAGGCTGAGCAGAGCACTTATGGCGGCTACAGTGGCAGTGAGGGGTAAACCTTGTTTGGTTAGTTCTTGAAGGATAAGTCATTTGGGCATGAACCCGGTTAGAGGCGGGAGGCCTCCAAGGGAAAGAAGAATAAGGGCAGTTAGGGCTGCTAAGGCGGGGGACTTAGTTCAAGAGAGGGCCATAAAGTTGATGTTTGTGGCAGTGTATGACTTGAAGGAAAGGAATGCTGCGGAGGTTATAACTAGATATAAGGTGAGACTGAGGAGAGTTAGGGAGGGGGCGAATTGGAGGATCAGAACTATTCAGCCGAGGTGGGCGATAGAGGAGTAGGCCAGGATTTTCCGTAGCAGGGTTTGATTTAAACCGCCTCAGCCGCCGATTAAAGTGGAGAGGACCCCCATAGAGACAAGTAAAGAGGGGTTTACAGTGGGGGCCACCTGAATAATCAGGGCGAAAGGTCCAAGTTTTTGCCATGTAGATAGAATTAGACCTGTGGTTAGGTCTAGGCCCTGGAGGACTTCCGGGAGCCAGAAGTGGAGAGGGGCCAGGCCGACTTTTAGTGCGAGGGCAAGCATAATTATTGTAGTGGCGATCGGATGGGAGAGTTGATAAATGTCTCACTCCCCGAGGAGTCAGGCGTTAGTAGTGGTAGCAAACAAAAGTACGGCTGCGCCGGTGGCTTGAGTGAGAAAGTATTTTGTGGCTGCTTCTACTGCACGGGGGTGGTGATGGCGTGCCATCAGGGGGAGGATAGCTAGGGTGTTGATTTCTAGGCCTATTCATGCGAGAAGCCAGTGGGAGCTGGTGAGCGTGAGTATTGTGCCTAGACCTAGACTAAAGAGAAGGATGGCGAGGACGAAGGGGTTCATTAGTAAGGGAAGGATTTTAACCAACATGTTCGGGGTATGGGCCCGAAAGCTTGATTAGCTGACTTTACTAGAAAGTGGTGTAATGGGAGCACTAAGAGTTTTGATCTCTTAAGGATGGGTTCGAGCCCCTTCTTTCTAAAGTAGGAACTGGGGGGACTTGAACCTCCATAAGCCACTCTATCAAAGTGGTCCTTAAGCATTCGGGCACAGTTCCGGCCAGGGTTACAGTTGTGGGGGGAGGCCTGCGAGGGCAGTAGGGAGGGCCAGGTGTCAAAGTACTAAGGCGAGGGTGATTGGTAAGAAGTTTTTTCAGACTAGGTGCATTAGCTGGTCATAACGGAAACGAGGGTAGGAAGCTCGAACCCAGAGGAACAGGACTGACAGGCAGGCAGCTTTAGTTATTAAGTTGACAGAGGTTAGCTCAGGGAATGCGGGGAGGTGGTAAGCGCCTAAGAAAAGAATGGCTGAAAGTGTATTTATTAGGAGAATGTTGGCGTATTCAGCTAGGAAAAAGAGGGCGAAAGGCCCTCCTGCGTACTCAACGTTAAACCCTGAGACTAACTCGGATTCCCCCTCCGTTAGGTCGAAAGGGGCCCGGTTGGTCTCTGCGAGGGTGGAGATGTACCACATAGCAGCCAAGGGTCAGGCAGGGGCGATGAGTCAAATGTTTTCTTGGGCTACGTTAAAAGTTTGAAGGGTGAAGCCGCCCGTAAAAATGATAATGCTGAGGAGAATAAGGCCGAGGCTTACTTCATAGGAAATGGTTTGGGCGACAGCTCGTAAGGCCCCAATTAGGGCGTATTTAGAATTGGATGCTCAGCCAGAGCCCAGGATGGAGTAGACAGCAAGGCTGGATAGGGCGAGGACAAACAAGATCCCCAGATTTAGGTCCGTAACAGGGTACGGAATGGGCATAGGGGCTCAAAGGGCAAGGGCAAGTGTTAAAGCAAGGATTGGGGTGGCGAGGAATAGAAAGGGGGATGAAGTAGAAGGGCGTACTGGTTCTTTAATGAAAAGTTTAACCCCGTCTGCAATGGGCTGAAGTAGGCCATAAGGCCCTACAATATTTGGCCCCTTACGAAATTGCATATAGCCAAGCACTTTGCGTTCAAGAAGGGTGAGGAAAGCCACGGCAAGAAGGACTGGGACGATATAGGCAAGCGGGTTAATGATGAAAGTTATAAGGGTTGTGATCATGGCTAAGAAGAGGATTTGAACCTCTGGGAGAAAGGGCTTAGGCCTTTTGCAATTACCGGGCTCTGCCATCTTAGCGCGCCGTTCTCTCGGGCTCGAGTGGGTGTGCCCCTTTTTCTGTTTTAGTTGTCTTCATCAGGTAGGGGTGAGGCATGCTTTGAGCATGGGCCCCTTCTTCCCGGTCCTTTCGTACTAGGGAAAAATTACATCATAGATAGAAACTGACCTGGATTACTCCGGTCTGAACTCAGATCACGTAGGACTTTAATCGTTGAACAAACGAACCCTTAATAGCGGTTGCACCATTAGGATGTCCTGATCCAACATCGAGGTCGTAAACCCCCTTGTCGATAGGGACTCTGGGAGGGGATTGCGCTGTTATCCCTAGGGTAACTTGGTCCGTTGATCGGCGTATGCCGGATCGTTTTGGTCAGAAATTCTGTTGCTTAGAGTTGTAACTCATGGCTGTGGAAAAGGTTTTTCCATTCCACATGGGGGCTTGGTTTTCCCCCGCGGTCGCCCCAACCGAAGACATGTTGGCGAGGGGCTACTGTGTTTTTTCCTGGTGGTTTAGGAGTTTTAACGTAGTCTGCCTTTTGTCTAAAGCTCCATAGGGTCTTCTCGTCTTATGTTTTTATCCCCGCTTCTGCACGGGGAGATCAATTTCATTGACGAAGAGAAGGAGACAGTTAAGCCCTCGTCGTGCCATTCATACGGGTCTTCATTTAAAAGACAAGTGATTACGCTACCTTCGCACGGTCAAAATACCGCGGCCGTTAAACTTATAGTCACAGGGCAGGCGGGACCTCTTATGTTTAAATTTGCAAGAGGCGATGTTTTTGGTAAACAGGCGAGGCTTGGGTTTGCCGAGTTCCTTCTTCTCTTTAAGGTCTTTCCCAGAGAACACTCCTGTGTGGGGTTAACGATTGCGGAATATGTGTTTTTCTAGCATTTTATTTGGCTCATATTACCCTCTTTTTCTGGGTTCGTTACTTGTCGGCGGGGAGTCCGGTCCGACTTACACATGTGTTGGGAGAGGGTTGCACCCTCTTATTACTCATTCTAGCATAATCGCCCCCAAGGGTGGGGCATGGGGCGGCTTAGTAAGATTAGGGGGTAAGAATTAATATCAGGATAAAAAGTTTGTTTGTCTGTCTGAGCTTTAACGCTTTCTGTGCAGATGGCTGCTTTTAGGCCCACTGGAACAGGTGACCTTAATTATTGTGATCTTTAACCGCCTGGTAAGGTTGTGTCCTTGTTCAAAAGAGCTGTACCTCTTTTGACTAACTCCTCTGGTTTCACTGAGGCCGGGGTAAGATAAACTTTCGGGGCTTAGGGAGCGAGAGGGCTGAACTTCTATTCATTTCTTAAGCAACCAGCTATAACTAGACTCGGTAGGTTTGTCACCTCTACTCGGAGCTCTTCCCACTCTTTTGCCACAGAGACGGGTTGGCCCTAGATAGGCTGTCTCGGAGTAGCTCGTCTAGTTTCGGGGACTTAAACTAAAGATCTCTTTGCTTAGGTTTGCTGGCTAGATCATGATGCAAAAGGTACAAGGGTTAATCTCTGCTTTTTTAGGCTTTAATGGGTTGTTTCATTTCTCTTTCAGCTTTCCCTTGCGGTACTTTCTCTGTTGCTCAGGGTCCCTTTTCTGTCGCCCATACTAAGGGGGAAAAATGGTTTGTTTAGGTAAGTGCAAGTTATGCAAAGGAATTTATATTGTGATGTTAAAAAAATATCTAGGCTAGTTTTTCAGCTCAGTGCGACCCGACTTGCACGGGTTTCTTCTCGGTGTAAGGGAGGTGTTTTTCTTGTTCAACTGCGCTCTGGTTGTTCCAAGTACACCTTCCGGTACACTTACCATGTTACGACTTGCCTCCCCTTAGTCCAGTTGTTTTCTTAGTTACTTGGGAAAGCGGACTTGGGGAGAGTGACGGGCGGTGTGTGCGCGCCTCAGAGCCAGTTTCAAGAGAACTCTCTATTTTCTGTTTACTGCTAAATCCACCTTAAAATGTTGGTTTCACAACATCGTTCGTATACTCTGAGGGTCAGAGAATGTAGCCCATTTCTTCCCACCTCATGCGCTACACCTCGACCTGACGTTCGGGGGTCTGCCCTTTTTGCTTACTATGAGACCTTCACAGGGTAAGCTGACGACGGCGGTATATAGGCGGGGTTGACAAGAGGTGGTGAGGTTGAACGGGGGGTATCGGTTCTAGAACAGGCTCCTCTAGGTGGGTCTGGGGCACCGCCAAGTCCTTTGGGTTTTAAGCTGGCGCTTGTAGTACCCTGGCGGATATCAGTTGTATATTTCTATCAAGGTTTATAGCTAAGCATAGTGGGGTATCTAATCCCAGTTTGTATCATAGCTGTCGTGGGTTCGGGGAGGGGTAAAGCCACTTTCGTGGGGGAGCTTCGTAGCCTCAGGTGCGTATGACAGCCTAGAGGTTGTTCGGCTTTAGTGAAGTGCTTCCGTAACCACTCTTTACGCCGGTGGTCATCAACTTGGGCCTCTCGTATAACCGCGGTGGCTGGCACGAGTTTTACCGGCCCTGCTTACCTTAACTAAGTCAAGCTTACGCTTATGGCTTAATGTTTATCACTGCTGAGTTCCCTTGGGGGTGTGGCTTAGCAAGGCGTCTTGGGCTGCGGTGGCGTGCCTGATACCGGCTCCTCGTCCTCGGGCGGGGGATTAAGGGCATCCTCACAGGGGGGCGGAGACTTGCATGTGTAAATTTGGTAAAAGCTGATAGTAAAGTCAGGACCAAGCCTTTGTGCTTGCGGAATTTTCTAGGACTCATCTTGGCATCTTCAGTGCCATGCTTTAAGTTTAAGCTACGCTAGC